AGTTTTGAACCGCTAACGAAAAAAGGATAAAGAAAAAAAGGATACGATAAAAAATTAGGGAGCCAAATAGTCTTTTTGGGGATAGAGGGACTTGAACCCTCACGATTTTTGAAATCGACGGATTTTCCTCTTACTATAAATTTCATTGTTGCCGGTATTGACATGTAGAACGGGACTCTATCTTTATTCTCGTCCGATTAATCAGTTCTTCAAAAGATCTATTAGATTATGGAGTGAATGATTTGATCAATGAATATTCGATTCTTTCTTCAATATGGAATCAATTGACAACAATTCTTCTCTATTATGTATACAGGTTTATCCTTCATCTTTTCTGAAGTTTAGATAGAAGGATTCCTCTACTAACGTAAGACAATCAACTCCATTCGTTAGAACAGCTTCCATCGAGTCTCTGCACCTATCCTTTTTAATTTTCGCTTTCTGAACCTTTGTTTGTTTTCGGAAAACGTGATTTGGCTCAGGATTGCCCATTTTTATTAATTCCAGGGTTTCTCTGAATTTGAAAGTTATCACTTAGTAAGTTTCCATACCAAGGCTCAATCCAATTAAGTCCGTAGCGTCTACCGATTTCGCCATATCCCCCTTTTTGAGATGAAAATCTCATTGTGATCTCGTTCCCCTTTTTCTTTCATTTATACCGGACCCGTTGAATTCATTAGATAGATGCCGATTCCTGTCTCGAAAAAGCGCTCCTCTTTGTCTTTGATTTCTTGTCTATCTTCTTTCATCTTCTATATCTATAGGAGGCTTATATTCGGTCCAATCAAAAACGATTTTATCATTTCTGTATCGGCAATTCAATATAGGTGGATACATACGCTATACATCTGTCTCTCTTCCACCCATTTACCCACGAAATTTCGAATACTTAAACGGTCGATTCTTTTTTTTTTAATATGATTTAAATTCAAAAATCAAATCATAAAAAAAAAAAAGAATATTTAATTGTGATAAAAAAGAAAAATGGAAATTCTATATCGCTAGATTAATCGTTATCTTCTATAATATTTAACAGTTATTTGAAATTCTATATTCTATTCTTTAATATATTAATATTCATTATGAATAGCGAATATGAATAGCTAAGAATTAAAATAGTATAATAGTGAATAGCAAAGATTCTAAGAGTTTATTGAATTCTTATACATGTCGAATTTATGTTATGTGAGCCTGCTTAGCTCAGAGGTTAGAGCATCGCATTTGTAATGCGATGGTCATCGGTTCGATTCCGATAGTCGGCTTTTCTCTATTTATTTTATTCTATGTTTTATATGATCGATAATGCATCTTTGAAATCAAAGAATATTGAAAAAAAAATGTCTTCCTCTTTTGGCAAAAACCCTTGATTTTTTATGTGATAGGAATTTCCAACTATCTAACGAAAAGAATCCTTTTCTTTTTCTATATATAGAATATAAAGATCTGGATATTTATCCAACTGATCTCATTATTCTTTAATAGAATAATACTTCAGTAAATTTCGCTTTATTTAGAATTTAGTTCATTTTTAGTTTAGGTTTATTCTGTAGAATGAAATTTCATCAATAAGAATTAATAATTAAATATAAATAAGAAGAAGGAGTCTTTATGTCGCGTTACCGAGGTCCTCGTTTCAAAAAAATACGCCGCCTGGGGGCTTTACCAGGGCTAACTAATAAAAGGCCCAGAGCTGGAAGTGATCTTAGAAACCAATCGCGTTCCGGGAAAAAATCCCAATATCGAATTCGCCTAGAAGAAAAACAAAAATTGCGTTTTCATTATGGTCTTACAGAACGACAATTACTTAAATACGTTCGTATCGCCGGAAAGGCAAAAGGGTCAACAGGTCAGGTTTTACTACAATTACTTGAAATGCGCCTTGATAACATTCTTTTTCGCTTGGGTATGGCTCCCACTATTCCGGGAGCTCGCCAATTAGTTAACCATAGACATATTTTAGTCAATGGTCGTATAGTAGATATACCAAGTTATCGCTGCAAACCCCGAGATACTATTGCGGCGAGGGATGAACAAAAATCTAAAGTTCTAATTCAAAATTCTCTCGATTCATCCCCCCATGAGGAATTGCCAAACCATTTGACTCTTCAACCATTCCAATATAAAGGATTAGTCAATCAAATAATAGATAGTAAATGGGTCGGTTTGAAAATAAATGAATTGCTAGTTGTAGAGTATTATTCTCGTCAGACTTAAACCTAACAAAAATAAAATCAACACTAATAAGAATAAGGGTTCGCCCCATTTTGCTCCCTTTCGGCGAAGTAAATTAACCTAAGGTTAAGATAAATTAAGGGTTTGATCCGGATTTTTCTTCCATTTAGGTATCATAGACCGAGAGGGGGATTTTCATTCCTTGTCTACTCTTTTCTTTACACAGTATTTTCTGTACCACAGCCATTAGGAATAGAGAATCCATATCAAAGAAAGGTCTAACTGTTGGAATAGTCGTATCCATTGCTATCTGATCTATTGTGGTTAG